TATCCATATATGTTCTGATCGCCAACTCATACTTGATCTGATTTCATTTTATTGGAATTGAGAGCATAGCCCAATGAATTTGACTTTACTGTATTTTGTTTCCGAAATAACTCTCATCAACTAGTACTATTTTGATGTGAACCCTTAGGAAAAATTCATAAAATGGGTTAGATGGAAAAATGCCTCTTCACTTTATGGCCCCACTAAGGTAAGGATATCGGCATACATATTAATACATAGACCTTCCATTTCCGACATCCGCCAATCCTTATTCTAGTTGAAAATAGCTAGAAGAAATTTACCCATATAGCATTTTCTGTATGTATAAGAACTCTTTGATTTATGTATGTTCTATTTCTATTAAGCGGAAACCCCATGTTATACCATACTAAGTTATACCATACTCAAATAAATAGATATTTATTTTATCTAAGTTCAAAAAAAAAGATAATGAGATTTAGTCCTATCAGAGATCTAAACAATCTTGTTTTTTTGAACATAAAGAAATAAAGAAGCCATTGCCATGGCCGGAAATACTAGGCCCACTAAAGGCACAAAAATAGAGGGAAAGTTGAAAGTTATCATAGAATGAATACCTCGATTTAATTTACTATTTGTACCTGTTATTATTATATTGTTTCTATTGTTATAAAGATATCTTGTAATAATTTTCATTATAAAATGAAAATTCCTTATTAATACGATTCTAATTACTATTTTTGTAATTATGAAACTTTCATTTTCATATAGATCGAAGTATATATCTAAATGAGTATATATAATAAGTGCAAGGAATGTAGAACTAAATAAATGGACTTATTCATCTTTCGACACGAAAAATATGTATGAAAATTTAGTTGATTATTATTTTTTGTTTGTTCTTGTCTTCTAATTTAATAAAGAAAAGGTTTTTTACAAATTACTGAAAGATTTCTAGACTTCTTCTAGACGTCTTAGTAAAAATTCAAATATAGAAAAATACACAATTATATATTTTCTATATTTGAATTTATTATTTTATTTAGATAATACATACGTAAGAAGAACTTCGCCTAATTTCACAAAAGCAAGAATTCATTCTTTTATAGAGGCTTGCTGATTCATAATCATGAATATTAGTAAAAAAAGAAAAATTATATGCAATTGGTGATTATTTCTAGAATTTGATCTTATAGATCTTAAGTCACCCCCCCAAAAATTGTTCTTCTTTTTTTGATTCCGATAAGCTAACTACGTGTTTACTAAAAAAAACAAATTAAACGGAATAGTCTTTTAATTTTGATTAAAAGGAAAAAAGGCGTGGAGTTGAAATAACTCACTCAGAACGCTTTTTAAAAGATTACGTGGTACAATTAGATCGAATAAGCCCTTCTGGAATAAATATTCAGCCGCTTGTGACCCTTCGGGTACTGTTTTATTCAATGTTTGTTCAATTACTCTTTTACCCGCAAATGCAATGTAGGCATTGGGTTCGGCAATAATGATATCCCCCAACATACCAAAACTAGCTGTCACCCCACCCGTAGTCGGAGATGTAAGAATTGGTACATAAAATAGTTTTTTATTTGATTGATAATCGTATAAAGCAGAAGATATTTTAGCCATTTGCATCAAGCTCAAACTTCCTTCTTGCATACGTGCACCCCCAGAAGCACACACTATAACAAGAGGTATAAATTTTTTGGTCGCATACTCGACCAAACGGGTAATTTTCTCTCCGACTACAGATCCCATACTACCTCCCATAAACTGAAAATCCATAACCCCAATTGCGACGGGGATACCATTTAGTTGGCCTATACCTGTTTGAACAGCCTCAGTTAACCCTGTCTTTCTTTGATAAGAATCAATACGATCTTTATATGGCTCCTCCTCCGAATGAAATTCAATGGGATCCAGAGATACCATGTCTTCATCCATAGGATCCCAAGTGCCTGGATCAATCAAAAGTTCGATTCTCTCTGAACTACTCATTTTCAAATAATATCCACATTGTTCACAAATATTCATTTTTGACTTCAAAATTTTCTTATAATTTAATCCATAACACTTTTCGCATTGAACCCACAAATGCCTGTATTTTTGAGTTACATCGAGATTATTATAACTTTCTCTTATAGTTAAATCACCCGTATTCCTTATACTGGAACTCTCGCTTTCACTACTATTTCGATTTTCACCATAAATGTAACTATCACTATAATTGTCACTACTACTTACAATGTAAGCATCAATGCGTAGTTGAGAATCAAGATAACTGTCAATACAACTATTTATATGATTAGTCCAACTATATTGAGTATCATATATGTAACGATCATAGTAAGGATCATCACTATTAGATCCATTATTCCGATAATCAGAATTCGCATAACTAGAAAAAGGTCTTTCGAGTTCACTCAGAAAAGAATGATCTTTGTTAATCTCAAAAAGCTTATTGTCAATATCAAAATAGATGGAATAGCTGTCCCCATTCCTATCTCTAACTATAAAAGTGTCA